TTCCACCGAGCTAGAAGAAGAAAGACGTCGATGCCTTTAGTAAACTAAAGTTATCGTTTAATAGCTATTTTGCTTCAATCTATCCTATCAAAAAAAAAGTGAAGATTTAGTTACGATTAGAAATAGACTTTTCTATCTCTTTATCCATGGATCCTTTATTCATACTTATTCAATTGGAAATATTGATCCAATAAAAAAAAATTATGTTTCGTAATTTCATAATCCAATTTTTCAATTTATAATTGACCTTTGGAGACAAATCACGAGAATGTAGATTATTCCTCGAGTATTTCATTGAGAGGTAAAGGATTGAATCCTTTTCAGAAATAAAGTTTTGAATCGGAATATGAATCAAACCGAAAGATCCCTTAACTACTGAGGGGGTTAATAGAACGAATCACACTTTTACCACTAAACTATACCCGCTACAATGTGATTATTGTATATAAATGGACTCTTTGTCAAACAAAGGACTCTGGCGTCCTCAAGATAGGATCAGAAAAAATCCTGAAAATTAGAGCGTTGCCGTCTTTCGTTAGAAGGCTTGATAAAATTAGAAAGGGGGATACCCATTAGCTTTTTCTTTTTATTTTTTATCCAAATAATTTGTATTATTTAGTAATATAATAAATAAAAATTCTAAATAAGAGAAAGAAAAGAAGTAAGAAAAGAAAGAATAGAAATGTCTTTTTGGTTATATATTCTATCATAGAAACAGAAAGAGTCCTTTTCCGCTTCTAATTATTCTTTCACTTTAATTGAATTAATTTAATTAAATACCAAGATTTTTTTGCTACAGCAAGCAAAGGGAGATCGCGGAATTATAGGAATCATAGATAATCATAGATAAAAAAAAAATGGATTTGATTTGAAAAAAAAAAGAGCCCGGCCGGGTCGGTCTGACCAGGCCAAGCCGGGGAAATTTGAAATCAAAAAAGCCCCGCGATATTTTTTTATTTGAAATATCTTTATAGACTATAGAACCCTTTCTTAAATTTTTGATATATATTTATATCTTTATTTTCTATTTTTTATATTTCTATAAAAAAAATATATGGAATGAAATTGTTGATAAAAGGGGTATCTATATAATAATCTATTTATTTGAATTTCTATTTCAAATAGATTAGATAAAATCTATATATATAAGAATAAGAAAAGAAAGAATCAAATAAAATGAAAATGAAAGAGGGGCTTTTTTTTTCAAGCATTATCATTCCTTTTTGTGAACTATAACATAGTAATTATCCTTTTTCAATTAGGAGAGATGGCTGAGTGGACTAAAGCGTCGGATTGCTAATCCGTTGTGCGAGTTATTCGTACCGAGGGTTCGAATCCCTCTCTTTCCCTTCCGTTTTTTGACAATAGAATCAATCAAATCCTAATACCATTTATAAAAATGAAGGGAGGAACCCCACTTTTTTTGTTTTATTCTTCGCGTCCGGGATTACGTCCCGGATCATTAGATAGGAATCCGAAGATGAAGAGCGAAACAAAGAATATTACTACGGTATAAACAAAGAGTTTGAGCGTAAGCATTACACAATCTCCAAGATCATTTGATTTTTTCAAAAAAAAAAGAGAGAATAGATTCCCTGTTTTTAGACCACATATCCTATTTTGTTGACCTTGACACCAAGAAATCAAGCGGTTTCTTTCTAGAAATTGTGGAAAAGAGTTTTCAAAAATTGATTTGCAATAAGAGTTGAATCTTTCATTACAAAAGAATTTCTTTCATACTTAGATATATTGTGGTGGACTCTAAGTCTAAGTAGTGTTTTCGATCAAAAACGGGTCAGAATGAGGAAATGGGGTAATCTAGATTTCTCGCGGCTATCCAAAAATTTCAAAGTTTGAATTGAGGGTTCCTTCATACTGTAAGACTTATACTTATCTGATTTTTTCAATTATTATCATTTTTTTTTCTCGAATAAATCATGAATTTTTCTGGGACAGTGTTAAGGATCTCATCGAAAACTTACAGCGGCTTGCCAAACAAAGGCTAAGAGAAAAAAGAGAAGAGGTATTACTGGCATAACATCGACGATTGGATTCAAAAAAGCATAGGCTTCGGGCAATTTGGCGAATAAAAAACTACCCGAAAACGGCGTAGAATTCAAACAAATACTGATCAAATTAAAGATATTAAGCATAACAAAATTTTTTTCTTGGAGATTATTTTGATTGAGTTATTAATATGTTTTTGAGATAAGGAAAAAATGAAGAAAGGAAAATAAGTCTGATTCAAAAAAACATATTTCTTTGAACTCATCCAATCAAAAAAGCCCTTCCATTTTTCTTTTTTTTTTTTTAGAAGAGAATTGAAGAAATGAGACTTTCATACAATATCTTAATTGAATTCTATGTAATGATCAATAAATTCGGTTGAATTCTATATCTAGACGTGTCAAAATCCTAACAAAAAACGAATCCATTTCATACATTTTAGGAACTGGAATTGACGAAAAAGGAATCCCCATATTACTCTTTAGTAGTTTCAAATAGAAATCAAAATGGGGCGTGGCCAAGTGGTAAGGCAACGGGTTTTGGTCCCGCTATTCGAAGGTTCGAATCCTTCCGTCCCAGAGCATACTCGTTTTCTATATCAGAATAAAGATAAAATAAAAGAAAAAAAAAATGAATCTTTCTTAACTACCTTCTAAGATAAGAATAGAAGAATAAGAGTCAATCAAATATTGGGCATTCTCTTTTTATGATTCATCATTCCCATAAAATTCAATTGGGAGAGGAGATAGGGGTTAATCAGTAATATAAGATATCAATTTGAATATCTGTCTATGTCCAGTCCAAATCTCATTAATCAAAAATCAAATTACATATGAAAATATGTTTTTTCTTGGGATCTCTTAGGTTATTTGATGTTTGATTCTAATGAATAATTGTAACGCCATTAACAATTGACACGGGTGTGATTCATACACCCCATCTGCTTTACTTTCGGGAAAGATTAGTTGAACCTCAAGCCAAAGAAGCCTTACAAAAAAAGGAGGTTTATACACAGGGATTGCTAACCTAATAGGTCCTGTTGCGATTTTTTTTAATATTATTATTTGTTTCTGAGTCCTTACCTTAATTATAGATATTAAACTAAATAGAAACGACATATTTAACACATAATATGTATAATTACTTCCAATTAGTAGAATTGAATTGTTCAGCCTACCTGATAGATACGGAAATTTCCTATACTTTGTGATTCTGATTTTCTATTTCAGAATGAAATAAAAGAAAAACAGTTAAATTCAACTTTCTCCTTTATCAGTCTTTTTTTTTTCAATTCAATATTTATTTATTTATATTGATTTTTTAGAAGTCCTTAGTTAGTACTTGAATTGAAGAACTGTGAGATTGTCGAATCTATTCTATCGACTTATTTGAAGAGACAATGTAAGGCGGATTCAAAAAGATTTTTTTTATTTGTTTTCTTTTATTTAAAATTGAGAATATTCCTGGTATATTTTTCTTTTTTATTACACAAATAAAAATATATATTTTATATAAGAAAAATCAGGTTAATTTGAATTTTTACTGAGACTTTTTCTTCATCATCAATTACCTATTCTTCATCATCAATTACCTATTTATTGTTTTCATATTTGATTTTCATCTATTCATAATCTATTCATATAGAAGAATAAAATAAGTCTCATATAAGTTAAGTATATTAGGAAGAACTATAGATTACTACGCACAGACTGAACCAATGACTATTCAGGATTTCCTAACTGAATCAATTACATACCTATTCAAAAAAAACTAGGGGAATGTTATGGTAAAACTTCGTTTGAAACGATGTGGTAGAAAGCAACGTGCGACTTGAAGGACATGATCAATTGGCTGTGGATATCAAAACCACCACTTTTTATTATATAGAAATCAAAGTGCTCTTGGCTCGACATTCTTTTTTCTGTTCTATTAGAATCCGTGTTTTTGTTGGGTTGGAATATAAATAGTATAGGATGGAGCTCGAGTAGAAAAGATTTATTTTTAAGGGGAAAGGATCTAGGGTTAGTTAAGACAAATCAATAAGTTGTTCCAACTTCATACGTAAGTCTATTTTTGATATAGAAATTGAAAGGGTCCGACTCAAAGCATTTTCAAATCAAAAAGTCAAATTGTTGGAATTGGTAAAACTCTTTCGATCAAAAGGTTATCGTGCGGGAATCAATTGTTCATATGATTCTTTGATAGAAAGAGATCACAAACAAAAAAAAGAGAAAAAAGGGGCATGTTGCTGCCATTTTTTGAAATTATTAAAGATCTCCGAACTAATGTTTAAACCCAATGATTCAAGGCAAAGATAAAGGATCCTGGAACAAGGAAATACCGTTTTCAATTGTCTCAACTACTAGATCAGAATAAAGAATCAAAATCGATTCTAGACAAGACAAACAAAAAAGGGTTAGAGACCACTCAATAAGAAAATACCTAAGAATTTTGAGAGCTATTTGAGAGTTATCCAACTTGAGTTATGAGAGTATGAATGTTTTTTGCTTTTTCGAAAAAATAAGAAGGAAAAGAAAGGGTAAAAAGAAGGGGTTAAATGTCTCATGGATTTGCTGGATTATGGATCGATTTGACATTCTAATTTCATGCATAGATATAACTTCTAATCATTTTTTCTCGAGACGTACGAGGAGAAAACTTCTTATACGTTTCTGGGGGGGGGTATTTTTTATTCAATTCCATCTATTCTATCCCAATGAGCCGTTTATCAAATCGTTGCAGTTGATGTTCAATCCCGAAGAGAAGGAAGAGATCTTCGAAAAGTGGGTTTTTATGATCCGATATCTAATCAAACCTATTTAAATGTTCCCGCTATTTTATATTTCCTTGAAAGGGGCGCTCAGCCTACAGGAACTGTTCATGATATTTTAAAGAAGGCGGGGTTTTACGGAACTTAAATTTGATTTTAGTTAAAAAAAATGTCATTCATTTTTCATTAATGAAATACAAAAAAGAGGTGTGGATGACTCATATATAGCTTTGGATAAATTTTTCTTTATTATATCCTCCCCCTCCTTTTTTCCTTTGCCCTATTCATATTTCTTAGTATTTGATTTCTTTTAATAAAATACTAAGAAATATGAATAAGAAAAAAATGGAAATCCATTTTTTTTTTTATTTTATTCTTATAGTTTTTTTATATTCTTTTATCATCATTTATATTAAATATTCACAATCATATTGACAACAATATATCGAACAAATATAATTAGATCGTGGATAAATGGATCCATTTCTATTTATCCTTATCAATGCTCCAGGAGTTTTGACTTTATTTCAAATTTAAATGATAGATTCTTTGAATTTGTTGCGATACAAGAAATGAGATTTTTTTGCGTGATACAAGAAGTTATTTTATTAATGAATAATAATGGGATAACACGAGAGGTAGTCTATCAATTTTCACTTTTTATCGTTCTATGTTTTTATTTTCTATGAAAATTTCTTGTATTTTTAGCAGATCTGAACCTTTAAATGAATGCTAAAAATCGAGTCGAAATTTTTATTTAATTTAATTTCTTGCTAATTGAAGGGTTTGATTGCATTAGGAAATTTCATATTTTTGATTCCGGTTATATCTCCACATTCTATTTCTTTAGGGGGTTGCTAACTCAACGGTAGAGTACTCGGCTTTTAAGTGCGGCTAGCATCTTTTACACATTTGTATGAAGAAAGGGATTCGTCCATACCATCGGTAGAGTTTCTAAGACCACGACTGATCCTAAAAGGAATATGTGGAAAAAACAGCATGTCGTATCAATAAAGAATTTTAAGAATCTATTTTTTTTTTTGTAACAAAAAAATGAATTGAATTCAAAGTTGGGTCGAGTGAATAAATGGATAGAGCCCTAGGGACCAAATTATGGGGAAACAAAAAGCAAAACGAGCTTCTTTTCTTAATTTGAAGGATTACCCGATCTAATTAACCGTTAAAACTAAATTAGTGCCTAATGCGGTAAAGATCTTTCTCATGAGGGGATTATTGATTTTTTTTGAGTCCTAACTATTAGTTATTCCCTATTTATTATGGGTTAAGCATGAATGTGTAGAAGAAGCAGTATATTGATAAAGAAAAGATATTTTTTTCCAAAATCAAAAGAGCGATTAGGTTGACAAAAATAAAGGATTTCTAACCATCTTCTTATCCTAGAACAAACATACATCAATTAAATGGAAAAAGAGAGGATAGAGAATCCGTTGATGAATCCACCTATCTTCGAGGTATCTATTTTTGTTTATTCTTACTATAAGAATACCTTGGTTTGACTCTATCGCACTATGTATCATTTGATAACCGATTAGATCCCCCACCCTTGCTTTGGTTCAAATCGAGTTTGAAATGGAGGAACTTCAATTCTATTTAGAACTAAATAGATCTCGCCAATATGACTTCCTATACCCACTTATTTTTCGGGAGTATATTTATACGCTTGCTCATGATTATGGTTTCAATAGAAATAAATCATCCATTTTGTTGGAAAGTGTGCGTTATGACAATAAATCCAGTTCACTAATTGTGAAACGTTTAATTACTCAAATGTATCAAGAGAATCATTTGCTTATTTCTGCTAATGATTCGAAACAAAATCAATTTTTTGGGCACAATAAGAATTTGTATTCTCAAATCATATCGGCAGGATTTGCAGTCATTGCGGAAATTCCATTTTCCCTAAGATTAGTATCTTATTTACAAGGGAAAGAAGTAGCAAAATCTCATAATTTAAAATCAATTTATTCAATATTTCCTTTTTTAGAGGATAAATTCGCACATTTAAATTCTGTGTTAGATGTAGTAATACCTCACCCCATCCATTTTGAAATCTTGGTTCAAGCCTTTCGCTGCTGGTTAAAAGATGCCTCTTTTTTGCATTTATTACGGTTTTTTTTCTACGAGTATTTGAATTTGAAGAGTCTTATTACTTCAAAGAAATCCATTTCTATTTTGAATTTGAATCCAAGATTCTTTTTTTTCCTATATAATTCTCATATATGTGAGTGCGAATTCATTTTCCTTTTTCTCCGTAACCAATCCTATCATTTACGATCAACATCTTCTGCAATCTTTCTTGAACGGATCTATTTCTATGGAAAAATCGAACATCTTGTAGAAGTCTTTTCTAATGATTTTCAGAACAACCTATGCTTGTTCAAGGATCCCTTCATACATTTTGTTAGATATCAAGGAAAATCTATTCTTGCTTCAAACGATACGCCTCTTCTGATGAATAAGTGGAAATATTACTTTATCAATTTATGGCAATATCATTTTTATGTGTGGTCTCAATCAGGAGGGGTCCGTATAAACCAATTATGCAAATATTCTCTTGACTTTCTAGGCTATCTTTCAAATGTGCGATTAAATCCTTCAGTGGTACGCAGTCAAATGCTAGAAAACTTCTTTCTAATAGATAATACTATTAAAAAGCTAGATACAAAAATTCCAATGATTTCTCTGATTGGATCATTGTCTAA